TATTTTTATATTTTGAAATGAAAAAAAAAAAAAGAATGAATATCGACCGTTCCACTACTCCAAGCTGCACTGTAAAAATGAAGGAGGAGGAAAGGCATATATATATATGTGGTATATATCTATCCATATTGAATTGCGGATACATCAATGATAAAATCATTTCGTATTGAAACAAATAAGGTTCATCCAATAGAGATGAAATGATAGAATATAGAAAAGAGGGTGGGCAAAAAAAGAAAATAGCAGCATACACTTTTTCAATATAGGAATCATTACCTAATGAATTAAATAGTGTCAAGATAAATGAAAGAGTTGGATGGAATTCCAACTGGATCCTTGTCTCAAAGGAAAGGGGGATATGGCGAAATTGGTAGACGCTACGGACTTGATTGGATTGAGCCTTGGTATGGAAACCTGCTAAGTGGTAACTTCCAAATTCAGAGAAACCCTGGAACTAAAAATGGGCAATCCTGAGCCAAATCTTTGTTTTGAGAGAAAAAACGATGGAAAATGAGAATAAGAAGGGATAGGTGCAGAGACTCAATGGAAGCTGTTCTAACGAATGAAATTGACTACGTTACGTTAGTAGCTAAAATCCTTCTATTGAAATTACAGAAAGGATAACTTTATATACCTAATACGTACGTATACATATTGACATAGCAAACGATTAATCACAACCCAAATCTTAGATTGAATCCTATTCTGTATCTCTATATATGAGATATGAAAATAGAAATCTTCTATTTCTTTATATTATATATTTTAAAATATTTAGTATATATATTATATATATTCTATTTCTATTCTAATAGCTAATAGAATTAATAGAATTGATTTCTGAATTCTATTATTCTAATTATTCTAGAATAGAATAGTAGAACTCTCTTATGAACTTAATGAAATAATATATCCTTTTTTATATTCTTTATTTCTTTCATATTTAGATTACTATTAATATGAGTAATAGTATGAGATAAGGATCTATAGAAACCCTCTATTTCTATTATTCTATATAATTAGAATAATAGAGATCAAAAAATATATGAAAAATGGAAGAGTTATTGTGAATCAATTCTAATTGAAGTTGAAAAAAGAATCGAATTCGAATATTCAGTGATCAAATGATTCATTCCAGGGTTTGATAGATCTTTAGAAGATTAATTGGACGAGAATAAAGAGAGAGTCCCATTTTACATGTCAATACCGACTACAATGAAATTTATAGTAAGAGGAAAATCCGTCGAATTTTTAAATCGTGAGGGTTCAAGTCCCTCTATCCCCAATAAAAAGCCCATTTTACTTCCTCACTTTTTATTTATCCTCATCCTCTTTCTTTTTTTTTTTTTTTTTCATCAGTGGAACTCAGTTTAAAAAAACTGAAATATCTTTCTAATTTCATTCACTCTGTTCTTTCACAAATGGATCCGAATAGAAATCTTCGGATCTTTTTCCAATCCAATCTCATTTGTTTTGTATAATACAATATGAACATATATGTTCAAGGAATCTCCGTTATTGAATTATTCATAGTCCATATTTTTTTACTTACATTTACAAACAAAGAAAGTCTTTTTTTTGAAGATCTAAGAAATTCATTGACATAGATATAAGTATTCTGCTAAGATGATGCACGGGAAATGGTCGGGATAGCTCAGTTGGTAGAGCAGAGGACTGAAAATCCTTGTGTCACCAGTTCAAATCTGGTTCCTGACACGTGAATAATGTATCGGATAGATATTCATACCTCATACAAATGAAATTAATTCATTGAGACGGATCGGAATAGATATTCTTTACTTTCTTTTTCATTTGTATTTTTTTACTCTCTGTTCATACTTTTCTTATTCCAAAAGTATGTTAGTATGTTAAATTTTTGTATATATCTCAAATTTAATAGCTAAAAAAAATTAGCTAAAAGAATTCAATCAAAGAGTGGAAGGACAGGATCTGCTCATACGAAATGTATATTATATGATATCCTCCCAATTGGGGAATAGCAATGAGAACCTCTTTTTCTTTTTTTATTTTAGCCCCTCCACAATACGAATGAAAGTCCAGTTACTCTTTTTCATCTAGAAGGGAAATGCCAAGATGCTCATTGAATGAGAAAAAACCGCTTTTTTACTTATACGACACGACTCCAGATTTCATTTTAATTTAAATCAATGAGCATCTTGAATCTCATAGAAATTGGGCGTAATATAGTCTTTACGTAAAGGCCAGCCTATCCAACTTTCAGGCATCAAGATACGTTTAAGGCGAGGATGATTCTCATAAGAAATTCCCAACATATCATAAGATTCCCGTTCCTGAAAATCAGCACTTCTCCAAATCCAGAAAACTGACGGGATTTGAGGATTACTCCTGGGAGCAAATACTTTTATGCATACCTCTTCTGGTTTATCTATACCATATCGTATTTTCGTAAGGTGATACACACTAGCTAAAAATCCGCCTGGTGCTACATCATAGGCACACTGGGAGCGTAAATAATTGTAACCATATACATATGAAATGACAGCAATGGAATCCCAATCCTCGATTTTTATTTGTAAAGTCTCTATTCCTCGACAATCAAAGCCTAAAGATCTATGAATTAGCTCATGCTTTACTAGCCAATCAGAGAAATGAACCTGCATCTTCTTCATCTCTCCCGCATTTTTATTTGTATGAATATTTCATATTGACAATAAAATTTTTCATCTTAATGATTGACCCGCTGTTTCTTATTCTGCACAAGAAAACCCTGCCTTATTCACTAATTCGTAGGAAGATACTGACCTTTTGGATTTGAAAAAGATTTCAAATCCAAAAGGTATCTCTGAAGTAGATGGTGATTGATAGAGTAATTCTTGATCGTAATTTCCAGTATGAGTACTGCGTCGCAAGGTAAAACTTGTGATTAGTAGTAAAACATCGATTCTCCTGTTGATACACAGTTCTATCTTCAAATATTTTTCGGGATATTTTCTTACGAAGTTTCGTTATAGCATCTATAATTGCCTCTGGCTTAGGTGGACAACCTGGCAAATAGACATCCACAGGAATTAGCTTATCGACTCCGCGAACAGTACTATAAGAATCAGTACTGAACATCCCTCCTGTAATAGTACAAGCTCCCATAGCAATGACATATTTTGGTTCAGGCATTTGCTCATATAATCTTACTAAAGAGGGAGCCATTTTCATTGTTCTTGCCTTGGGCTCGATCTTGGCACCAACCCATAACGATCAAAGTCGAACCGCGAGCCTATTAATGAAGCAAATTCGATGAAACAACAACTGGTACCATAGAGAAGTGGCCATAAACTGGAAAGTCTTGACCAATTCGAGAGATCATTTGATGTAGTTGAAATAATTGAATTGGGAGTTGTTTGGTTAAGTAATGGAAACTCGACCAAATTCATAACTGTTTCAATGTCATCCTTTCCTTCCCTTTTCTTTTGATTGTCTAAATATTCAGTTAAGACCATTCCAACGCTCCTTTTCGCCATGCATAAACTGAACCCACAATTGGGATAAGCACGAAAATGAAAGCTTCTATAAAGACAGATACACCCAATACATCAAAGCTCATTGCCCATGGATAAAGAAAGACCGTTTCAACATCAAAAACAACAAAAACTAGAGCAAACATGTAATAGCGAATTCGGAATTGTACCCAAGCATCCCCCATGGGTTCTATACCTGATTCATAACTAGAAATCTTTTCTGGACCTTCCCTAATCGGGGCTAAAATCCCCGAAATGACAAATGCCAAGATAGGAATAATGCTTGATATTATTAGGAATGACCAGAAGATATCATATTCGTGAAGCAGAAACATAAAGGTACTCCTATGAATGTGGAATAGGCCTAATTCTTCCATTTGAATTGGAATTTTCAAATCATCTAGAACTTCTTCGATGAAACAAGAAAATAATTTTGATCAAATAAAGCCGCATAGTTGAGAGTTTGTTTGCTGTAGGACATACCTTGTTTCAAGATTCATATAATGTCATCCCACTTCTATTTTTTTTTTCTCCTTTTGATTCTATTTCTATATGTGAGGTGTAGACATAGCATGCTCTTCTACTTAGTTTATACTTATTATCTTATGTATATTTTGTATATTTTTTCTATTTCATATTGATCTTATATCTTATAAATATATAAATAAAAAGTAAAAGTAAAGAATCCCTTATCTTATAGTAAAGAAGAAATGAAAGAAATTCAATAATTCAGAATTCAATAAACAAATTACAAATTCCATTTTGATTTTCAATTCAATGAAAAACAATTCAAATAACAAATAAAGAATAATAAAAATATCATATGTAATTCATTCATGAAAGTGGATGGAGAGAGATGGGTATTTTATCCGAGATTTGACAAAGACCAATTGGGTCCGTTGGAATGAATTATTGTGTTTATTTTATTGTTCCTACTACTACTCAAATTTCTATACAAAACAAAATCAAAATGGAATGTATTAGGGCTATACGGACTCGAACCGTAGACCTTCTCGGTAAAACAGATAAAACTGATTATTATCGAAATGATTCGAACTGTTTCAAAGACCCAACATGCATTTTGTTGCATTGGGCTCTTTCATCAACTGATGTAAAGATCAGTTAGTTCACCATATTTTTCTTTAGAAGAAGAGAATGAGATGGCTCCATGTGCTCTGATTCATTATTTGTATCCTGATCTAGGAGCAATACCAAAGTGTTTCAAAGAAGGGTGACCCTTATTTAGGTCTGCCTTCGGCCTAGATCAACCTAAGTGAAATGTAGTCTCTATCGCTCCGCTGCAAGATTAAAATATGAAACTTCATACACCTCAAAGCTCATAGGACGAAAAGAGAGGTTCTTTTGAGATTCTTATACTCATTATGCCTGGCATTGAATGAACTGGGCATTTACCTTACAATGGCAAGTTCTATTTGATTTGGCACCGGAATTCGCACCTGAACCGGATCAAACCAACTTTGTCAGGCTATTTTTCTCTTGTTCTCTCAAATATACGGAGTAAGACATCGACTTCTCAAAAAGATCAATTATGGTCATTGCATAAAAGGCTCCCTTGAAAAACATTGGCGCACGTGTAAACGAGGTGCTCTACCTAACTGAGCTATAGCCCTTGTCATAACCATTTTAACATAGAGACAATTTCTTGTCAAGAAGGGTATCCCATAATCCCACATGATAACTTTCTGATCCGTTTATGTTTACTGGTAAAAGATTGATATTGCTTATATTGCTTAGAAAACATATTTTACCTATAATCCATCGAAGTGATGGAGACCCTTTTTTGTGATGATAAATGACCTACTTAACCCAGTGGTTAGAGTATTGCTTTCATACGGCGGGAGTCATTGGTTCAAATCCAATAGTAGGTAGAACTTATTAGATACCGGATCCCATGGTATCTAATAAGTTTTTCTACCCATCCTCTTTTTTTCTTTTTCGTTCTATCATCAGATTAATCAAATTAGACTTCATTGTGTTCAATTTGTGGAATCAAGATATAGTGTGTAGTGTATAATAATAGATTAAAGGATTTTGATTGAATGTATTAACTACTAATAGGAAATCGCTTTGACAGCTTCTACTCGTGTCCTAGCTCGTCTGAGAGCTAGATTTGCCTCAATTGCTTGTCTCTTACCCTCAGCTCTACTCAAGTTAGCTTCAGCTATTTCAAGAGTTTGTTGAGCTTCTTGTGGATCAATGTCAGTACTAATTTCCGCACCATTTCCTAAAATGGTGATCTCATTATTACTTATTCTAGCAAAACCGCCCATAAGAGCCACCGTTAACCATCGGTCGTTTAGCCGTATTCTCAAAAGACCTATATCTACAGCCGTGGCAATGGGGGCATGGTTTGGTAATATCCCAATTTGTCCACTATTAGTAGATAAAATAATCTCTTTCACTTCGGAATTCCAAATCATTCGATTAGGAGTCAGTACACAAAGATTTAAGGTCATTTTTTCAATTTGTTCTCCTCTTCTAAGTTCATAGCTTTCGCGGTAGCTTCATCGATGTTACCCACCAAATAAAAGGCCTGCTCGGGAAGACCGTCTAATTCTCCGGAAAGGATGAATTTAAACCCCCGAATTGTTTCTGCGAGACCAACATATTTCCCTGGAGAACCAGTAAAGACTTCTGCCACAAAGAAGGGTTGTGATAAGAAACGCTCAATTTTGCGTGCTCTTGCTACAGTTAAACGATCTTCTTCGGATAATTCGTCCAACCCAAGGATAGCTATAATGTCCTGAAGTTCTTTGTAACGTTGTGAAGTTTGCTTAACCCTTTGCGCAGTTTCATAATGTTCCTCACCAACGATCCTAGGTTGTAACATAGTTGACGTTGAATCCAAGGGATCTACTGCTGGATAAATACCTTTGGCAGCTAATCCTCTTGATAATACGGTAGTAGCATCTAAATGTGCAAATGTCGTGGCAGGAGCAGGGTCGGTCAAATCATCCGCAGGTACATAAACTGCTTGGATCGATGTTATGGATCCTTCTTTAGTAGAAGTAATTCTTTCTTGCAAAGAACCCATTTCCGTACTAAGGGTAGGTTGATAACCCACTGCAGAAGGCATTCTACCTAATAAGGCAGAGACTTCGGACCCTGCTTGAACGAAACGAAATATATTGTCGATGAATAGAAGTACGTCTTGCTCATTAACATCCCTAAAATATTCCGCCATGGTTAGGGCAGTCAAGCCAACTCTCATACGAGCTCCTGGCGGTTCATTCATTTGACCATAGACTAGAGCCACTTTTGATTCTGCAAGATTTTTTTCATTAATCACCCCGGATTCTTTCATTTCCATGTAGAGATCATTTCCTTCACGAGTACGTTCACCTACTCCGCCAAATACAGATACGCCTCCGTGAGCTTTGGCAATGTTGTTGATCAATTCCATGATGAGTACTGTTTTACCCACTCCAGCTCCCCCAAATAGTCCTATTTTTCCTCCACGGCGATAGGGAGCTAAAAGATCTACCACTTTAATCCCTGTTTCAAAGATTGATAATTTCGTATCTAACTGTATGAAGGCGGGTGCAGATCTATGAATAGGAGATGTTGTGCGAGTATCGACAGGACCTAAATTATCAACGGGCTCTCCAAGAACGTTGAAAATTCGTCCGAGAGTAGCTCCCCCGACTGGAACACTTAGAGGAGCTCCCGTGTTAATCACTTTCATTCCTCTCATCAGACCATCTGTAGCACTCATAGCTACAGTTCTCACTCGATTATTTCCTAATAATTGTTGTACTTCACAAGTTACATTAATTTGCTGACCGACAGTATCTCGACCTTTAATTACCAAAGCATTATAAATATTAGGCATATTGCCCGGTGGAAAAATGACATCCAGTACTGGGCCAATAATTTGAGTGATACGCCCTAGGTTTTGTTCTTCAAGTGTAGAAACCACAGGATTAGAAGTAGTGGGATTGCTTATCATAATCATAAATCATAATAAATATGTCGAAATTCTTTT